ACGAAGAAACAACAAGAAAAATTCATATTCTGATACATAAGAGTTATATAGGAATCGAAATAGTCTTTTATTTTCTTTTTTCAAAAGAAAAATCGATTTCATTGAAGTAATAAGACTATTCCAATTCGAATAATAGTTGAGAAAGAATCGCAATAAATGCAAAGATGGAACATCTTGAATCCGGTATTCAAGGAGTTGAACCAGGATTTCTAAATGGATAGGATAGGGTATTTCTATATGTGATAGATAATGTAAATGCAAAAATTTGTCTTCTAAAAAGGGAAATATTGAATGAATAGATTGTAAATTTTGAAACTTTACAATTTCTTTTTCTTCCGTACAAGATAGTTGCCCTAGCGAAAGTGGAATTTCTACAACGATCGCAAACCCCTCGGATAGAATCTGAGAATAAAACTCAGAATACAAATAATTGCTGTGATCCAACAATCGGTCTTGGTTAGGCTGATTAACCGAATTCATCCCAAAATTCTGCTGATACATTCGAATAATTAAACGTTTCACAAGTAGTGAACTAAATTTCTTGTTATTACAACCAAAAATTGCCACAGGTTCGGCACCATTTAATCCATAATCATGGGCAAATGCATAAATATATTCCTGAAAGAGAAGGGGATAGACGAAGTATTGTTGACGAGATTTCTGTTTTTCTGAATACCCCTCGAATTTTTCCATTTGTATTTCTACTTGAATCAGAGAAAAAAAGCATTTCTCGGTTTATCAAATGATGATATGATACATAGTGCAATATGGTCAGAACAAGGTGTTGCATAATACAAACCCTGGAAAGAAAGGAAGTCTAATCCATAGATCTTTTTCTGCTCCTTTTCTATCCAATTAGTTTATGTTTGTTCTAATTACAAAACAAACAAGAACAAATCTTTTATTTTTGCGGGCCAATCGCTCTTTTGACTTTGGAATACAGTCTCTTTATCAATATACTGTTTCTTTTACACATTCAATTCATAACATCCCTTTTCAATCCATAATCAAGAATAATTAGGATTTCTAAAAAAAATAAAGTAAAGGGTCCACTCATAGGAAAACCTAACCTTTCCCCGCATCAGGCACTAATATATTTTTAACGTCTAATTAGATTGGGGAATCCTTCCAATTAAGAAGTTAAGCTCGTTGCTTTTTATTTTATCAGAATTAGAGCCAGGCTCTATCCATTTATTCACTAGACCCAGAAAATCGAAATTTTTTTATTCAAAAAAAAAAAAGAAATTAATTTTATTACGACATGCTATTTTTTCCATTCATTACCTTTGAGGATCAGTCGTGGTCTTCTAGACTCTACCAAGAGTCTGGACGAATTTGTTGCTTCATCCAAATGTGTAAAAGATCATAGTCGCACTTAAAAGCCGAGTACTCTACCATTGAGTTAGCAACCCAGATAAAATAGGATCTCTTAGACACGATCGAAATCCAAAAATCGATGGAATTACACCGGACGCTTCTGTCAAAACATTGAATTAGCAAGACATCAAAAGAAAGATTTTATCACCCATTAAAAACACGCAAATACCAAAATGAACGGATCCCATTCAATTTCACTGAGGGTAAAAAAGGAGCGGCCCCAATCACAATGGCAAAATTGTCATTTTTTTAGCAATTTTGATTTCTTTAAATAAAGAAATCTTCTATAGAGAGTACCTGCAAGGGGGGCAACCCTATCATTTGAGCGAAGTGTAGACAGAAATACCTAATATGGAGTGACGATAAAGAGACCCAGCTATCTACAAATTCTATTTGTTTAATAGACCTTTGTCAATGGAAATACAATGCAATTAGATACAAAAAGGAAATAAAATAAGGACTTTTGTTGGATTGGCACGACATAAATGCAACAAAAAAATAGGACTAAGAAAGAGGCTGTGTCTAAATAATTAAGAGGTACTAGCGACCCCCTCCTACTTTTTTATTCATTTAGTAACTCTTTATTCATTTAGTAACTCAAAGTTCGTTCTTTATTTTTAAAGAATTCTGCTTTCCTTAAAATATCATAAACAGTTCTTGTAGGTTGAGCACCCGTTTCAAGGAAATAGAGAATAGCTGGAACATTTAAACAAGTTTGATTCTTTATTGGATCATAAAAACCCACTTTTTGAAGATCTCTTCCTTCTCTTCGAGATCGAACATCAATTGCAACGATTCGATAGATAGCTTATTGGGATAGATGTAGATAAACAACCCCTCCCCTAGAAACGTATAGGAGGTTTTCTCCTCATACGGCTCGAGAAAATGATTCTAATTTCTGTCTATAATATTAAGTAGATAGAACTATAATATATTAAGTAGATAGAACTATAATATTAAGTAGATAGAAATTCGATTATGACTTGCATTAATTTCCTTAAAGAAAAGAAAAAACAAATTTCATTTATACTCATGACTCAAGTTGGCTAATTTTGACTGACAGACTTCAAAAGAAAAACCCTTTGAAATTTTTTGAGTCGTCTCTAAACTCTTTTCTTTATCTCATCTCGAACAAATTTACTTTTATTCCTTATTCTGATCTAATTCTATTGTTGAGACGGTTGAAAATCGTGTTTACTTGTTCTGGAATCCTTTATCTTTGATTTGTGAAATCCTTGGGTTTAGACATTACTTCGGAAATTCCTATTCTTTTTTCTTTCAAAAGAGTAGCAACATACCCTTTCTTTTTTCTTATTTCCTTCGATAAAGCATTTCACTCTTCTATAGAAATCAAATATGAACGATTGATTCAGATAGACTTTTAATCGAAAAAGTTTTTCCAATCTTCCAAAATTTGACTTTTTTCTTATTTTAACCTTTTTATTTCTATATTAAGGATAGACTGACAAAGTTGGCCTAATTTATTAGTTTTCACTAACCCTAGATTCTTTCCCTTGATAAAAAAGAAATTCTGTCCTCTCGAGCTCCATCGTGTACTATTTACTTACAAACAACCCAGCGCAAATTAGGTTCGGGACAAATAGAACAGACTATGTCGAGCCAAGAACATTTTCATTACTATGGAAAATGATGGATAGAAAAATCCACAATCGATCATGTCCTTCAAGTCGCACGTTGCTTTCTACCACATCGTTTTAAACGAAGTTTTACCATAACATTCCTCTAATTTCATTGCAAAATGGTATCGAGAATTGATCCAATATGGAAGGAATCATGAATAGTCATTGCTTTTGTATACTAATTCAAACTTGCTATCTATGGAGAAATATGGATAAAAGAAATAAGTATTTATCGAGGAACACTCTGCAAAGATCCAATTTATTTAAATTCATATTCTATCATATGAATGAAACATAGTTCGAAAAAGAGGAATAAAATAGTTTGCTTAAGACTTATTTATTATTTAATTTCCATTCTCAACAGAGAACTCAAGATGATCAATCCTGAAATGAGAAGGATCGACTCTTCCCCAACAAATAAACTATCAACCTCCAGTTGAATTAATTTAATTAATTCATATATTTTTCTGTAACAAAAACAATTAACTATTAACCAAATAAGCTATGCCAATGAAAAGATTGGTAGTTTTGGGATAGTTATAAAATTCTCACACTTCTTCGACTCGAATAACAAAAGAAAGAACTAAAAAAAAAATAAGATAAAGTACGATTTTTTTTTCAATCAATTCGAAAGTCGAGTAAACAGAATATATGAATTTATCTCTAATCCTCACATTCCATTGATTTAGAAATGGATATTGGCAAATCAGATAATACCTAAAATAGAAAAATTGAGTCCCTATGCGTAGAATGGAAACCCTTTTCTTTTTTCTCGCGCCGATCTTGGTCAAAAGTTTTAAGGCCTGTGCTGAAACTAAAATAAACTTTTTTTTGTGTTGTGCAGGGCACAATACGATTCTGTCTTTCGCTTCATCAGAAAAAATCTGGGACGGAAGGATTCGAACCTCCGAGTAACGGGACCAAAACCCGCTGCCTTACCACTTGGCCACGCCCCATTTCGTTTTATGCAACACTAATAAACACTATTATTTTAATATATTATTCGTCAATCCCACTTCAATTACCTAAAAATGAGGGATATTTTCTTGCTAGGATTCTAGACATGCGGATAATATAGAATCCAAAAAATGCATTGATCATTACATGGAATTCTATTAAGATATTATATGAAAGTCGAATTTCTTCCATTCTCATTTGAGAATGCGAATACAAGGAGGTATTTTGTGTTTGGGAAAGTCCGAAGAAAAAAGGATTTGGAATCCACCTTTTCTTTTGCTTTTTTCCCTTAGAAAAATAACTCAATCAAAATCCAATTATCCACTCTACAAGAACGAAATGCTTGTTATGCCTAATATACTTAGTTTAACCTGTATCTGTTTTAATTCTGTTCTTTGTCCGACTAGCTTTTTCTTCGCCAAATTACCCGAAGCTTATGCCATTTTCAACCCAATCGTGGATGTTATGCCTGTCATACCTGTACTCTTTTTTCTATTAGCGTTTGTTTGGCAAGCCGCTGTAAGTTTTCGATGAAATCTTTACTATATCCGTCTGCCAAATTGAATTGAATGATGTATTCATTCCAAAAAAATGAAAAAAAAAAAATGGATAAGAGCCGAAAAGTCTTATATTATGAACCTTCGATTCTCAAATTGAAATTCTTCCACATTGAATGTATAGCTGCAGCAATAAATTTGGATCCGCCTTTCTACCCCCTGGGCCTACGTTGAGCAGGTACCTTTAGGTACCCACACAATACCTAAACTAATTTTTGATATTGATAAGAGTGCTTATTATAAAGCAATTCTTGCTATTTTTTTTTTTTTCAGAATTGATTTTTGCATTTTTAGGTGTCAAAATAAACAAAACCCATCCTAGTGGATCTGTGTAGTAAGGAAAAATGGGTAATCTATTCCTTAACAAAAAAATCTTGGAGATTATGTAATGCTTACTCTCAAACTTTTTGTTTATACAGTAGTGATATTCTTTGTTTCCCTCTTTATCTTTGGATTCTTATCTAATGAC